GTTAATGTAGCTTAAATCCAAAGCAAGGCACTGAAAATGCCTAGATGAGTATATCAACTCCATAAACACATAGGTTTGGTCCCAGCCTTTCTGTTAACTTTTAGTAAACGTACACATGCAAGCATCCACGTTCCAGTGAGAATGCCCTTCAGGTCAACAAGACCAAAAGGAGCGGGTATCAAGCACACACCTGTAGCTCATGACACCTTGCTTAACCACACCCCCACGGGAGACAGCAGTGACAAAAATTAAGCCATAAACGAAAGTTTGACTAAGTTATACTAATTAGGGTTGGTAAATCTCGTGCCAGCCACCGCGGTCATACGATTAACCCAAGCTAACAGAAGCACGGCGTAAAATGTGTTTAAGCACCACACTAAATAGAGTTGAATTAAAATTAAGCTGTAAAAAGCCCTAATTTTAATAAAAATAAGCGACGAAGGTAACTCTAAAATAGCTGACACACTATAGCTAAGATCCAAACTGGGATTAGATACCCCACTATGCTTAGCCCTAAACACAAATAATTACATAAACAAAATTATTCGCCAGAGCACTACCGGCAATAGCCTAAAACTCAAAGGACTTGGCGGTGCTTTATACCCTTCTAGAGGAGCCTGTTCTATAATCGATAAACCCCGATAAACCTCACCAATCCTTGCTAATACAGTCTATATACCGCCATCTTCAGCAAACCCTGAAAAGGAATAAAAGTAAGCACAATCATAAGACATAAAAACGTTAGGTCAAGGTGTAACCTATGGAATGGAAAGAAATGGGCTACATTTTCTATCTCAAGAAAACTTAATACGAAAGTTGCTATGAAACTAGCAACCAAAGGAGGATTTAGTAGTAAACTAAGAATAGAGTGCTTAGTTGAATCAGGCCATGAAGCACGCACACACCGCCCGTCACCCTCCTCGAATGACTAAAACACACTTAAATATATTTAAACGCACTAACCACATGAGAGGAGACAAGTCGTAACAAGGTAAGCATACTGGAAAGTGTGCTTGGATAAACCAAGACATAGCTTAAACTAAAGCATCTAGTTTACACCTAGAAGATTCCATACACCATGAATGTCTTGAACTATACCTAGCCCAAGTTTTTACCACAAACCTAATAATTAAAATAAAATTAATTAAAACATTTACCCCTGGATTAAAGTATAGGAGATAGAAATTCTAAAATGGCGCAATAGAGAAAGTACCGCAAGGGAATGATGAAAGAAAAACTATCAAAGTACAAAAAAGCAAAGATTACCCCTTGTACCTTTTGCATAATGAATTAACTAGTAAAAACTTAACAAAATGAATTTTAGCTAAGTAACCCGAAACCAGACGAGCTACTTATGAACAGTTATTAAGAACCAACTCATCTATGTAGCAAAATAGTGAGAAGATTTATAAGTAGAGGTGAAACGCCTAACGAGCCTGGTGATAGCTGGTTGTCCAGAAAATGAATATCAGTTCAGCTTTAAAGATACCAAAAATACAAACAAATTCACTGTATCTTTAAAAGTTAGTCTAAAAAGGTACAGCCTTTTAGAAATGGGTACAACCTTAACTAGAGAGTAAGATCAAACAAAACCATAGTAGGCCTAAAAGCAGCCATCAATTAAGAAAGCGTTAAAGCTCAACAATCAAATAATACTTAATTCCATCAACAAATTAACCAACTCCTAGACCCGCTACTGGACTATTCTATTAAAAAATAGAAGCAATAATGTTAATATGAGTAACAAGAAACAACTTCTCCCCGCATAAGTTTAAGTCAGTATCTGATAATACCCTGACTATTAACAGTAAATAAAAATAACCCAAAAATAAACAATTTATTCACCATACTGTTAATCCAACACAGGAGTGCACCCAGGAAAGATTAAAAGAAGTAAAAGGAACTCGGCAAACACAAACCCCGCCTGTTTACCAAAAACATCACCTCCAGCATTTCCAGTATTGGAGGCACTGCCTGCCCAGTGACAAACGTTAAACGGCCGCGGTATCCTGACCGTGCAAAGGTAGCATAATCATTTGTTCTTTAAATAAGGACTTGTATGAATGGCCACACGAGGGTTTTACTGTCTCTTACTTCCAATCAGTGAAATTGACCTTCCCGTGAAGAGGCGGGAATAAGAAAATAAGACGAGAAGACCCTATGGAGCTTTAACTAGTTAGCTTAAAGAAAAAAACTTAACCACCAAGGGATAACACTAATCTTAATAAACTAACAGTTTCGGTTGGGGTGACCTCGGAGAATAAAAAATCCTCCGAGCGATTTTAAAAACAAGACACACAAGTCAAATTGAACTATCGCTCATTGATCCAAAATTTGATCAACGGAACAAGTTACCCTAGGGATAACAGCGCAATCCTATTCAAGAGTCCATATCGACAATAGGGTTTACGACCTCGATGTTGGATCAGGACACCCCGATGGTGCAACCGCTATCAAAGGTTCGTTTGTTCAACGATTAAAGTCCTACGTGATCTGAGTTCAGACCGGAGCAATCCAGGTCGGTTTCTATCTATTATGAATTTCTCCCAGTACGAAAGGACAAGAGAAATAAGGCCAACCTCAAAAACGCGCCTTAAATCAATTAATGACTCCATCTCAATTAACCCTACAAACAAAACCCGCCCTAGCAAAGGGCTTAGTTAAGGTGGCAGAGCCCGGTAATTGCGTAAAACTTAAACCTTTATATTCAGAGATTCAAATCCTCTCCTTAACAAAATGTTTATAGTTAATGTTCTAATACTAATTATTCCTATCTTACTAGCTGTAGCGTTTCTCACCTTAGTTGAACGAAAAGTTCTAGGCTACATACAATTTCGAAAGGGTCCAAACGTTGTAGGCCCGTACGGCCTGCTTCAACCAATTGCAGACGCAATCAAACTTTTCATTAAAGAACCACTACGACCCGCAACATCCTCTATCTCAATATTTATTCTCGCACCCATCCTAGCTCTAAGCCTTGCCCTAACCATATGAATTCCCCTACCCATACCTTATCCCCTTATCAACATAAATCTAGGAGTTTTATTTATATTAGCCATATCAAGCCTAGCTGTATACTCAATTCTATGATCAGGATGAGCTTCCAACTCAAAATACGCACTTATCGGAGCCCTACGAGCAGTAGCACAAACAATCTCATACGAAGTAACACTAGCCATTATTCTCCTATCAGTACTCCTAATAAACGGATCCTTTACCCTCTCCACACTAATTATTACACAAGAACAAGTATGAATAATCTTTCCAGCATGACCACTAGCAATAATATGATTTATTTCAACACTGGCAGAGACAAACCGAGCACCATTTGACCTTACCGAAGGAGAGTCAGAATTAGTATCAGGCTTTAATGTAGAATATGCAGCAGGACCATTTGCCCTATTCTTTATAGCAGAATATGCAAATATTATTATAATAAACATCTTCACAACAACCCTGTTCCTAGGAGCATTCCACAACCCATACTTACCAGAACTCTACACAATTAACTTTACTATCAAATCATTATTACTTACAATTACCTTCCTATGAATTCGAGCATCCTACCCTCGATTTCGCTATGACCAACTAATACACCTACTATGAAAAAGCTTCTTACCCTTAACACTAGCACTATGCATATGACACGTATCATTACCCATCCTCCTATCAAGCATCCCACCACAAACATAAGAAATATGTCTGATAAAAGAGTTACTTTGATAGAGTAAATTATAGAGGTTCAAGCCCTCTTATTTCTAGAACTATAGGAATTGAACCTACTCCTAAGAACCCAAAACTCTTCGTGCTCCCAAATACACCAAATTCTAACAGTAAGGTCAGCTAATTAAGCTATCGGGCCCATACCCCGAAAATGTTGGTTCATACCCTTCCCGTACTAATAAATCCAATTATCTTTACCATTATCTTAACAACCGTTCTACTCGGAACTATTATTGTTATAATTAGCTCCCACTGATTACTCATCTGAATTGGATTTGAAATAAACATGCTTGCCATCATCCCCATTATAATAAATAAACATAATCCACGAGCTACAGAAGCATCAACTAAATATTTTCTTACCCAATCAACAGCCTCAATACTATTAATAATAGCCGTAATCATTAACCTAATATTCTCAGGCCAATGGACCGTAATAGAGCTATTCAATCCAACAGCCTCCATACTAATAACCATAGCTCTTACTATAAAACTAGGAATAGCTCCATTTCACTTCTGAGTCCCAGAAGTAACACAAGGCATCCCCCTATCCTCCGGCCTAATTCTACTCACATGACAAAAACTAGCACCAATATCCGTCCTCTACCAAATTTCCACATCCATCAACCTAAATCTAATCTTAACCTTATCTATCCTGTCAATTATAATCGGAGGCTGAGGAGGACTAAACCAAACCCAACTACGAAAAATTATAGCCTATTCATCAATTGCCCACATAGGCTGAATAACAGCAGTACTACTCTACAACCCCACCATAACACTACTAAACTTAATCATTTACATTATCATAACCTCCACCATATTTATGCTATTCATAGCTAATTCAACTACAACTACCCTATCACTATCACATACATGAAACAAAACACCCATCATAACAACCCTAGTCCTCACTACCCTCTTATCAATAGGAGGACTCCCTCCACTATCAGGATTTATACCAAAATGAATAATCATTCAAGAAATAACAAAAAATGACAACATCATCTTACCAACCCTAATAGCAATCACAGCACTACTAAACCTATATTTCTATATACGACTTACATACTCCACAGCACTCACAATATTCCCCTCTACAAACAACATAAAAATAAAATGACAATTTCCCATTACAAAACAAATAACCCTCTTACCAACAATAGTCACACTATCCACTATACTACTACCACTTACACCAATCCTATCTATTCTAGAATAGGAATTTAGGTTACATAGACCAAGAGCCTTCAAAGCCCTAAGCAAGTATAATTTACTTAATTCCTGATAAGGACTGCAAGATTACATCTTACATCAACTGAACGCAAATCAACCACTTTAATTAAGCTAAGTCCTCACTAGATTGGTGGGCTCTACCCCCACGAAGTTTTAGTTAACAGCTAAATACCCTAATACACTGGCTTCAATCTACTTCTCCCGCCGCGAGAAAAAAAAGGCGGGAGAAGCCCCGGCAGTATTGAAGCTGCTTCTTTGAATTTGCAATTCAATATGTTAATTCACCACGAGGCCTGGCAAAAAGAGGAATCAAACCCCTGTCTTTAGATTTACAGTCTAATGCTTTACTCAGCCATTTTACCTATGTTCATTAACCGCTGATTATTTTCAACCAACCATAAAGATATTGGTACCCTATATCTTCTATTTGGTGCCTGAGCTGGTATAGTAGGAACCGCCTTAAGCCTGCTGATCCGTGCCGAACTAGGTCAACCCGGAACTTTACTCGGAGACGATCAGATTTATAATGTAGTCGTAACTGCACATGCATTCGTAATAATTTTCTTTATAGTAATACCCATCATAATTGGAGGGTTTGGTAATTGACTAGTTCCTCTAATAATTGGTGCCCCCGATATGGCATTTCCCCGAATAAACAACATAAGCTTCTGACTCCTCCCTCCCTCTTTTCTATTACTTCTGGCGTCTTCCATAGTTGAAGCAGGAGCAGGAACAGGCTGAACCGTCTACCCTCCCCTAGCAGGTAACCTAGCTCACGCAGGTGCTTCAGTAGATCTAACCATTTTCTCCCTTCACCTAGCAGGTGTCTCCTCAATTTTAGGCGCCATCAACTTTATTACAACAATTATTAATATGAAGCCTCCCGCAATATCGCAATATCAAACCCCCTTATTTGTATGATCTGTTCTTATTACCGCTGTACTTCTACTCCTTTCACTTCCCGTACTAGCTGCCGGCATCACAATACTTTTAACAGACCGAAACTTAAATACAACTTTCTTTGACCCAGCAGGAGGAGGAGATCCAATCCTGTATCAACATCTGTTCTGATTCTTCGGACATCCTGAAGTATATATTCTAATTCTACCCGGATTCGGGATGATTTCCCACATCGTTACCTACTACTCAGGAAAAAAAGAACCATTTGGATACATAGGAATAGTTTGGGCCATAATGTCTATCGGATTCTTAGGGTTTATTGTATGAGCTCACCATATATTTACAGTCGGAATAGATGTTGACACACGAGCCTACTTCACATCAGCTACTATAATTATTGCTATCCCAACTGGGGTAAAAGTTTTCAGCTGACTAGCTACGCTTCATGGAGGTAACATTAAATGATCACCTGCCATAATATGAGCACTAGGCTTTATTTTCCTCTTTACAGTTGGAGGCTTAACTGGAATTGTCCTAGCCAATTCTTCTCTTGATATTGTTCTCCACGATACATACTATGTAGTCGCACACTTCCACTATGTATTATCAATAGGAGCTGTATTTGCCATTATAGGGGGATTCGTACACTGATTCCCACTATTTTCAGGCTACACCCTTAATGATACATGAGCTAAAATTCACTTTGCAATTATATTTGTAGGTGTAAACATAACTTTCTTCCCACAACACTTCTTAGGGCTATCTGGAATACCACGACGATACTCTGATTACCCCGATGCCTACACAATATGAAACACTATCTCATCTATAGGCTCATTCATCTCACTAACAGCAGTAATATTAATAATTTTTATCATTTGAGAAGCATTTGCATCCAAACGGGAAGTTCTAACCGTAGACCTTACTACAACAAATTTAGAGTGACTAAATGGATGCCCTCCCCCATACCACACATTTGAAGAGCCTACATATGTCAACCTGAAATAAGAAAGGAAGGAATCGAACCCCCTACTATTGGTTTCAAGCCAACACCATAACCACTATGTCTTTCTTAATAAAATAAGATGTTAGTAAAATATTACATAACCTTGTCAAGGTTAAATTACAGGTGAAAACCCCGTACATCTTGTATGGCATATCCCGTACAACTAGGGTTTCAAGACGCAACATCACCTATTATAGAAGAGCTATTGCACTTTCACGACCATACTTTAATGATCGTTTTCCTAATTAGCTCTCTAGTGCTTTACGTTATCTCACTTATATTAACAACAAAATTAACGCACACTAGCACAATAGATGCACAAGAAGTAGAAACAATTTGAACTATTCTACCAGCCATTATCCTGATCCTAATTGCCCTCCCATCTCTACGCATTCTATACATAATGGATGAAATTAATAACCCGTCTCTTACAGTAAAAACCATAGGGCATCAATGATACTGAAGTTATGAATATACAGACTACGAAGACCTAAGCTTCGACTCCTACATAATTCCAACATCAGAACTAAAGCCAGGAGAGCTACGACTACTAGAAGTAGATAACCGAGTTGTTTTACCCATAGAGATAACAATTCGAATATTGATCTCTTCCGAAGATGTGCTTCACTCATGAGCCGTACCTTCTCTAGGACTAAAAACAGATGCAATTCCAGGCCGCCTGAACCAAACTACCCTTATATCAGCCCGACCAGGCCTGTATTATGGCCAATGTTCAGAAATTTGCGGATCAAACCACAGTTTTATACCAATTGTTCTCGAACTAGTTCCGCTAAAATATTTTGAAAAATGATCCGCATCAATATTATAAGATCATCAAGAAGCTAAGCAAGCATTAACCTTTTAAGTTAAAGACTGAGGACATGATACCCTCCTTGATGACATGCCACAACTAGACACATCAACATGGCTCACAATAATTCTATCAATGTTCCTAGTTCTTTTTATTATCTTCCAACTAAAAATTTCAAAACATAACTTCTATCACAACCCAGAACCAATATCTGCAAAAACACTAAAACAAATTACCCCTTGAGAAACAAAATGAACGAAAATCTATTTACCTCTTTCATTACCCCTATAATTCTAGGCCTCCCCCTCGTCACTCTCATTGTCTTATTCCCTAGCCTACTGTTTCCAACATCAAACCGACTATTAAATAATCGCCTTATCTCTCTTCAACAATGGGCACTTCAACTTGTATCAAAACAAATAATGAGCATCCACAATCCCAAAGGACAAACATGAGCACTTATACTGATATCTCTAATTCTATTCATTGGGTCAACAAACTTACTAGGCCTATTACCCCACTCTTTTACACCAACCACACAACTATCAATAAATCTAGGCATAGCTATCCCCCTATGAGCAGGAGCTGTAATCACGGGCTTCCGCAACAAGACTAAAGCATCACTTGCCCATTTCTTACCACAAGGAACACCCACCCCTCTAATTCCTATACTAGTAATTATCGAAACTATTAGCCTATTTATTCAACCAGTAGCCCTCGCAGTACGATTAACAGCCAATATTACAGCAGGACACCTATTAATTCACMTAATCGGAGGAGCCACATTGGCACTAATAAATATTAGCACTACAACAGCTCTTATTACATTTATTATTTTAGTTTTACTAACAATTCTTGAATTCGCAGTAGCCATAATCCAGGCCTACGTATTTACTCTTCTAGTTAGCCTATACCTACACGATAACACATAATGACACACCAAACCCACGCCTACCACATAGTAAACCCCAGTCCTTGACCCCTCACAGGAGCACTATCCGCTCTCCTAATAACATCCGGTCTAATCATATGATTTCACTTTAACTCAACAACCTTACTCATACTTGGCCTAACAACAAATATACTTACTATATACCAATGATGACGAGACGTAGTCCGAGAAAGCACCTTTCAAGGTCACCATACCCCAAATGTCCAAAAAGGTTTACGCTACGGAATAATCCTTTTTATTATTTCAGAAGTTTTATTCTTTACCGGATTTTTCTGAGCATTTTACCACTCAAGCCTTGCTCCCACACCTGAACTAGGCGGCTGCTGACCTCCAACAGGCATCCACCCACTTAACCCCTTAGAAGTTCCACTACTCAACACCTCTGTCCTTTTAGCCTCAGGAGTCTCTATTACCTGAGCCCATCACAGCCTCATAGAAGGAAACCGCAACCACATACTTCAAGCCCTATTCATTACCATTGCACTGGGTGTATACTTCACATTACTCCAAGCCTCAGAATACTATGAAGCACCCTTTACCATCTCAGACGGTGTCTATGGCTCAACCTTCTTTGTAGCTACAGGTTTCCACGGCCTTCATGTTATTATTGGATCCACTTTCCTAGTCGTATGTTTTTTCCGACAACTAAAATTCCACTTTACCTCCAGCCACCATTTTGGCTTTGAAGCAGCCGCCTGATACTGACATTTCGTAGACGTCGTATGACTCTTCCTCTATGTTTCTATCTATTGATGAGGCTCATATTCTTTTAGTATTAATAAGTACAACTGACTTCCAATCAGTTAGTTTCGGTCTAACCCGAAAAAGAATAATAAACCTAATACTAGCCCTCTTAACCAACCTTACTCTAGCCACACTGCTCGTCACTATTGCATTCTGACTCCCCCAGCTTAATGTATACTCAGAGAAAACAAGCCCATATGAATGTGGATTCGACCCTATAGGATCTGCCCGCCTTCCCTTCTCCATGAAATTCTTCCTGGTAGCTATTACATTCCTCCTATTTGACCTAGAAATTGCACTACTCCTACCACTACCATGAGCCTCACAAACAACAAACCTAAGCACAATACTTACTATGGCTCTTCTCCTAATTTTTCTACTAGCCGTGAGCTTAGCCTATGAATGAACCCAAAAAGGACTTGAATGAACTGAATATGGTATTTAGTTTAAATAAAATAAATGATTTCGACTCATTAGATTATGATTTAACTCATAATTACCAAATGTCCCTCGTGTATATAAACATTATAACAGCGTTCGCAGTATCTCTCACAGGGCTATTAATATACCGATCCCACCTAATATCATCCCTCCTATGCCTAGAAGGGATAATACTATCACTGTTCATTATAGCCACCTTAATAATTCTAAACTCACATTTTACCCTAGCTAGCATAATACCCATTATTTTATTAGTATTCGCAGCCTGTGAAGCAGCACTAGGCTTATCCTTATTAGTTATAGTATCAAACACATATGGGACCGACTACGTACAGAATCTTAACCTCTTACAATGCTAAAATATATTTTTCCCACAATAATGCTTATGCCCCTGACCTGATTATCAAAAAGTAGTATAATTTGAATTAACTCTACATCACATAGCCTAATAATCAGCTTCACAAGTCTACTTCTCATAAATCAATTCAGTGACAATAGCCTTAACTTTTCACTAATCTTTTTCTCAGACGCTCTATCTATACCTCTACTAATCCTAACCATATGACTCCTCCCTCTAATACTAATAGCTAGTCAACACCACTTATCAAAAGAAAACTTGACCCGAAAAAAGCTATTCATTACCATGCTAATTCTATTACAACTATTCCTAATCATAACATTTACCGCCATAGAATTAATTTTCTTTTACGTCTTATTTGAAGCAACTCTAGTCCCAACACTCATCATTATTACCCGATGGGGGAATCAAACAGAACGCCTAAACGCCGGCCTTTACTTCCTATTTTATACACTAACAGGATCCCTGCCCCTATTAGTAGCACTAATTTATATTCAAAATACAGCAGGATCCCTAAACTTTTTAATCCTTCAATACTGAGTGCAACCAATATCCAACTCCTGATCCAACGTTTTCACATGATTGGCATGCATAATAGCTTTTATGGTGAAAATACCCCTATATGGTCTTCACCTCTGACTACCTAAAGCACACGTAGAAGCTCCCATTGCAGGGTCCATAGTTCTTGCAGCAATCCTACTAAAACTAGGGGGATACGGAATACTACGAGTTACACTCCTCCTAAACCCAGTAACCGAATTTATAGCATACCCATTCATTTTATTATCCCTATGAGGCATAATCATAACTAGCTCAATTTGCCTCCGTCAAACAGACCTAAAATCACTCATTGCATACTCCTCTGTCAGCCACATGGCACTTGTTATCGTAGCCATCCTTATCCAAACACCCTGAAGCTATATGGGAGCTACCGCCCTAATAATTGCCCATGGTCTCACATCCTCCATACTTTTCTGCCTAGCAAACTCTAACTACGAACGAATTCACAGCCGAACAATAATTTTAGCCCGTGGCCTACAAACATTTCTTCCACTAATGGCAACCTGATGACTCCTAGCAAGCCTGACTAACCTAGCCCTACCTCCATCAATCAACCTAATTGGAGAACTGTTTGTAGTTATATCAACTTTCTCTTGATCCAACATTACAATTGTCCTAATAGGGTTAAACATAGTAATTACCGCCCTATACTCTCTCTACATACTAATTACAACGCAACGAGGCAAATACACTTATCATATCAACAACATCTTACCTTCTTTCACACGAGAAAATACACTTATATCCCTGCACATTCTACCCCTGCTACTCCTATCTCTAAACCCAAAAATCATCTTAGGCCCCTTATACTGTAAATATAGTTTAAAAAAAACATTAGATTGTGGATCTAACAACAGAAGCTCATTACCTTCTTATTTACCGAAAAAGTATGCAAGAACTGCTAACTCTATGCCTCCATGTCTAACAACATGGCTTTTTCAAACTTTTAAAGGATAGAAGTTATCCGTTGGCCTTAGGAGCCAAAAAATTGGTGCAACTCCAAATAAAAGTAATAAACATATTTTCCTCCTTCACACTAGTAACCCTACTCTTATTAACCATCCCCATTATAATAACAAGCTCTGATACCTATAAAACCTTCAATTACCCACTCTACGTAAAAACAACTATCTCATGCGCTTTCCTTACTAGCATAATCCCCACTATAATATTCATTCACACAGGACAGGAAATAGTTATTTCAAACTGACACTGGCTAACCATTCAAACCCTTAAGCTATCACTCAGTTTTAAAATAGACTACTTCTCAATAATATTCGTCCCAGTAGCACTATTTGTCACATGATCTATTATAGAATTTTCTATATGATACATACATTCCGACCCCTACATCAACCAATTCTTTAAATATCTCCTTCTTTTCCTCATTACGATACTCATTCTTGTAACTGCAAATAACTTATTTCAACTATTCATTGGCTGAGAAGGAGTCGGAATCATATCATTTCTACTCATTGGATGATGGTATGGACGAGCAGACGCAAACACAGCAGCCCTACAAGCAATCCTATATAACCGCATTGGTGATATCGGATTTATCCTAGCAATAGCTTGATTCTTAATAAACCTTAATACCTGAGATCTCCAACAAATCTTTATACTAAACCCAAACAATTCTAATCTACCCCTAATAGGCCTCACACTAGCTGCAACTGGAAAATCCGCACAATTCGGCCTACACCCATGACTACCCTCCGCAATAGAAGGTCCCACCCCTGTATCAGCACTACTTCACTCAAGCACAATAGTAGTAGCAGGCATTTTCTTACTAATCCGTTTCTACCCGCTAACAGAAAACAACAAATTTGCCCAATCCATTATACTATGCCTAGGAGCCATTACCACCCTATTCACAGCAATATGCGCCCTAACCCAAAATGATATCAAAAAAATCGTTGCTTTCTCTACATCTAGCCAACTAGGCCTTATAATAGTAACAATTGGCATTAACCAACCCTACTTAGCATTTCTTCACATCTGTACCCATGCTTTTTTCAAAGCTATGCTATTTATATGTTCCGGCTCCATTATTCACAGTCTAAATGACGAACAAGACATCCGAAAAATAGGAGGCCTATTCAAAGCCATACCATTTACCACAACAGCCCTAATCATCGGCAGCCTTGCACTAACAGGAGTACCCTTCCTTACCGGATTTTACTCCAAAGACCTAATCATTGAAGCTGCCAATACGTCGTATACCAACGCCTGAGCCCTCTTAATAACATTAATTGCTACCTCTTTTACAGCTATTTACAGCACTCGAATTATCTTTTTTGCACTCCTAGGACAACCCCGATTCCCAGCCCTAATTATTATCAATGAAAATAACCCCTTCCTAATTAATTCAATTAAACGCCTGCTAATCGGAAGCCTTTTCGCAGGATTTATTATTTCCAACAATATCCCTCCAATAACAGTCCCCCAAATAACCATGCCCTATTACCTAAAAACAATAGCCCTAGCAGTCACAATCCTAGGCTTTATATTAGCACTAGAAATTAGCAACACAACCTACAACCTAAAATTCAAGTATCCATCAAGCACTTTCAAATTCTCTAATCTTCTAGGATACTACCCTATAATCATACACCGCCTAACACCCTATATAAACCTAACAATAAGCCAAAAATCAGCAACCTCTATCCTAGACCTAATCTGACTAGAAAACATTCTACCAAAAACCACCTCACTAATCCAAATAAAAATATCAACCGCAGTTACAAACCAAAAAGGCCTAATCAAACTGTATTTCCTCTCTTTCCTAATTACAATTCTCGTAAGCACAATTCTACTTAATTTCCACGAGTAATTTCCATGATTACCACAACACCAATCAACAAAGACCAACCAGTCACAATAACTAATCAAGTACCATAACTGTATAAAGCCGCAATCCCCATAGCCTCTTCACTAAAAAACCCAGAATCCCCCGTATCATAGATAACCCAATCCCCCAAACCATTGAACTTAAATACAATCTCCACCTCCTTATCTTTCAACACATAATAAACCATTAAAAATTCCATTAACAGACCAGTAATAAATGCCCCCAAGACAGTCTTATTAGAGACCCAAATCTCAGGGTATTGCTCAGTAGCCATAGCTGTTGTATAGCCAAAAACTACCATCATGCCCCCCAAATAAATTAAAAAAACCATTAAACCTAAAAAAGATCCACCAAAATTTAATACAATACCACAACCAACCCCACCACTCACAATCAACCCTAACCCCCCATAAATAGGCGAAGGCTTTGAAGAAAATCCCACAAAACCAACCACAAAAATAACACTTAAAATAAATACAATGTATGTTATCATTATTCTCGCATGGAATCTAACCACGACTAATGATATGAAAAACCATCGTTGTCATTCAACTACAAGAACACTAATGATCAACACCCGAAAGACCCACCCACTTATAAAAATCGTAAACAACGCATTCATTGACCTCCCAGCCCCATCAAATATCTCATCATGATGGAACTTTGGCTCCCTCCTAGGTATCTGCTTAATCCTACAAATTCTAACAGGCCTATTCCTAGCAATACACTACACAGCCGATACAGCAACAGCATTCTCCTCCGTCACCCATATCTGCCGAGATGTCAATTATGGCTGAATTATCCGATATATACATGCAAATGGAGCATCCATATTCTTTATCTGCCTCTTTATACACGTAGGACGAGGCCTCTACTATGGATCATACACATTCCTAGAAACATGAAATATTGGGGTAATTCTTCTATTTGCAACAATAGCTACAGCATTTATAGGATACGTCCTACCATGAGGACAAATATCTTTCTGAGGAGCAACAGTTATCACAAACCTCCTCTCAGCGATCCCATACATCGGCACAAGCCTAGTAGAGTGAATCTGAGGGGGATTCTCAGTAGATAAAGCAACACTTACCCGATTCTTTGCTTTTCRCTTTATTCTCCCATTCATCATTGCAGCCCTCGCTATAGTCCACTTATTATTTCTTCACGAAACAGGATCTAACAACCCTACAGGAATTTCATCAGACGTAGACAAAATTCCATTTCACCCCTACTACACCATCAAGGACATTCTAGGAGCACTACTACTAATCCTAGTTCTCACACTCCTAGTTCTATTCTCACCAGACCTACTCGGAGACCCAGACAACTACACACCAGCAAATCCACTCAACACACCCCCACACATCAAACCTGAATGATACTCCTTATTCGCATATGCAATTCTCCGATCAATTCCCAATAAACTAGGAGGAGTCCTAGCCTTAGTCCTATCAATTCTAATCTTAATCCTTATGCCTCTACTTCATACATCTAAACAACGAAGCATGATATTTCGGCCAATCAGCCAATGCCTATTCTGAATTCTAGTAGCAGACCTGCTAACACTTACATGAATCGGAGGACAACCAGTCGAACACCCATACATTATTATCGGACAACTAGCATCAATTATATATTTCCTACTCATCCTAGTACTGATACCAGCAGCCAGTACCATTGAAAATAGTCTCCTAAAATGAAGATAAGTCTTTGTAGTACATTAAGTATACTGGTCTTGTAAACCAGAGAAGGAGAACAAGCAACCTCCCTAAGACTTCAAGGAAGAAGCCATAGCCCCACTATCAACACCCAAAGCTGAAGTTCTATTTAAACTATTCCCTGAAAGACTATCAATATAGCTTCATAAACGCGAAGAACAATATCAGCATTAAATTTACTAAAATTTTCAAAAATTAATACAAGCCTACCACTCTAAAGCCTTATAAAACATTTATACAATAATCCAAGACCCTTGCAAGGTGTAAAGGACATTATATTAATGTATTAAAGACATAATATGTATATAGTACATTAAATGATTATCCACATGCATATAAGCAAGTACATAAATACTTAATGTATACTAAACATAATATGTCTAAAGTACATTAACATAACCTGACCCCATGGATCCAAGCAAGAATATAAAATTCATCAACAGTACATAGTACATCAAACTGCTTGAACGTACATAGCACATTTAAGTCAAAAAAATTCTTGTCAACACGCGTATCCTGTCCCCTAGATCACGAGCTTGATCACCATGCCGCGTGAAACCAGCAACCCGCTCGGCAAGGATCCGTCTTCTTGGTTTGTGCCCATAAATCGTGGGGGTAGCTATAAATTGAACTTTAAAAGACATCTGGTTCTTTCTTCAGGGCCATCTCACCTAAAACCGCCCACTCATTCCCCTTAAATAAGACATCTCGATGGACTAATGACTAATCAGCCCATGCTCACACATAACTGTGCTGTCATACATTTGGTATTTTTTTATTTTCGGGGTTGCTTGGACTCAGCTATGGCCGTCAAAGGCCCCGACCCGGAGCATATATTGTAGCTGGACTTAACTGCATCTTGAGCACCAGCATAATGGTAGGCATGAGCATACAGTTAATGGAACAGCATACATTACGATTCATGAAAGCATGGACATAATAGTCAATGGTAACAGGACATAAGACAATATATCTCCCCCTTCTTTTTATTTCCCCCTATATATTTATCACCCTTTTTAACCCACTTCCCCCTAGATACTAAACTAAACTCACCCAATTTCCAACACCCAAACAAGCACTTCACCCAAAGTCAATATATAAGTGCCTGGTCCTCCTTCATACCCAATA